AGAAGAGGTTCATGCTTCCTTTGTTGAGGTAAGGGCAAATGATCTAATTCGCGATTTCATAAGAATTGAGTTAGTCAAGTCCACTATTTCGTATACCGGAAAAAGGTATGATAGGGCAAGTTCCGGATTGATTCCCGATAATGGATTAGATTGCACCAATATCAATCCTTTTTATTCCAAGGCGAAGATTCAATCACTTAGCCAACATCAAGGAACTATTGGTATGTTGTTGAATCGAAATAAGGAATGCCAATCTTTGCTAATTTTGTCATCATCCAATTGTTCTCGAATTGGTCCATTCAATAGTTCGAAATATCACAATGTGACAAAAGAATCGGATCCCCTAATTCCAATTAGGGATTATTTAGGTCCCTTAGGCGCTATTGTACCTAAAATATCGAATTTTTATTCATCTTACCATTTAATAACTCATAATCAGATCGTGTTAAAGAAATATTTGCTACTTGACAATTTGAAACAGATTTTCCAAGTACTTCAAGTACTTAAATACTGTTTAATAGATGAAAATAGAAGGATTTATAATCCCGATCTATGCAGTAACATCATTTTGAACCCATTCCATTTGAATTGGTGCTTTCTCCATCATGATTATTGTGAAGAGACATCGATCAAAATTAGCCTTGGACAATTTATTTGTGAAAATGTATGTCTATTTAAATACGAACCACACGTAAAAAAATCTGGTCAAATTTTAATTGTTAATGTCGACTTTTTAGTTATAAGATCGGCTAAGTCTTATTTGGCTACTCCTGGAGCAACTGTTCATGGTCATTATGGGAAAATCCTTTACGAAGGAGATACATTAGTTACATTTATATATGAAAAATCGAGATCTGGTGACATAACGCAAGGTCTTCCAAAAGTAGAACAAATCTTAGAAGTGCGTTCGATTGATTCAATATCGATGAACCTCGAAAGGAGAGTTGAAGGTTGGAACGAGCGTATACCAAGAATTCTTGGGATCCCCTGGGGGTTTTTGATTGGAGCTGAGCTAACCATAGCCCAAAGTCGTATCTCTTTGGTTAATAAGATCCAAAAGGTTTATCGATCCCAGGGGGTACAGATCCATAATAGACATATAGAGATTATTGTACGTCAAGTAACATCAAAAGTGTTGGTTTCAGAAGATGGAATGTCTAATGTTTTTTCGCCTGGAGAATTAATCGGATTGTTGCGAGCGGAACGAGCAGGGCGCGCTTTGGACGAATCGATCTGTTATCGGGCAATCTCATTGGGAATAACAAGAGCGTCTCTGAATACTCAAAGTTTCATATCCGAAGCAAGTTTTCAAGAAACCGCTCGAGTTTTAGCAAAAGCTGCTCTACGAGGTCGTATTGATTGGTTGAAAGGCCTGAAAGAGAACGTTGTTCTGGGGGGGATTATACCTGTTGGTACCGGATTCCAAAAATTTGTGCACCGTTCAAGGCAAGACAAAAACATTTATTTGGAAATCAAAAGAAAAAATCTATTCGAGTTGGAAATGAGAGATATTTTGTTACACCATAGAGAATTATTTTGTTCTTACGCGACAAACAATTTCCATGAGACAAATTTACATGAGACATCAGAAAAATCATTTATGCGATTTAATGATTCCTAAGAGCGGATTCATTTTCACTTTAACTATCTTTTAACTATACTGGTCTGATTATTGATTTGGTAATAAATAAAATAAGTAATTCAAAAAATTTATGGTTTGTGCCGTGTATCAATGGTCAATCCCCGGTAGAAGGTTCCATCGGAACAATTATTTATTTCAAGGTACCTCGTCTCTTTGTTAATAATACGAAAAAGAAAAAACAAAAAGGAAGTGTGGGAAAAAATGACAAGAAGATATTGGAACATCAATTTGGAAGAGATGATGGAAGCAGGAGTTCATTTTGGTCATGGTACTAAGAAATGGAATCCTAGAATGGCCCCTTACATTTCTGCAAAGCGTAAAGGTATTCATATTACAAATCTCGCTAGAACTGCTCGTTTTTTATCAGAAGCCTGTGATTTAGTTTTTGATGCAGCAAGTAGGGGAAAAAACTTCTTAATCGTCGGTACCAAAAATAAAGCATCGGATTCAGTAGCATCAGCTGCAATAAGGGCTCGGTCTCATTTTATTAATCAAAAATGGCTCGGTGGTATGTTAACGAATTGGTCCACTACGGAAACGAGACTTTATAAGTTCAGGGACTTAAGAGCAGAAGAAAAGATGGGGAAACTCAACCGTCTCCCCAAAAGAGATGCAGCAATGTTGAAGAGAAAATTATCTACCTTGCAAACATATCTCGGTGGGATCAAATATATGACGGGATTGCCTGATATTGTGATCATCGTTGATCAGCAAGAAGAATATACGGCTCTTCGAGAATGTGCCATTTTGGGGATTCCAACGATTTGTTTAATCGATACAAATTGTGACCCAGATCTTGCAGATATTTCGATTCCAGCCAACGATGACGCTATAGCTTCAATTCGATTGATTCTTAACAAATTAGTATCCGCAATTTGTGAAGGTCGTTCTAGCTATATAAGAAATCGTTGATTATGATTAAGATTAAGAATAATAAAATTAGTTAATGTTAATTATTGGGCAACTCCATAGATTTATTGGATCGGTTACTTTTTTTTGAATTTTTAAAAATAGATAAAAAAAAAGAACTGGGGATATTGATATATATTATGATGTTATGTGATTTCTTGGTATCCTAAATATATGATTAATGATTCAAGTTGGTGAGTTGAGAAAGAAATGGTTGAATCAAACTAATTCCTTTTTTGAAGTTCAATTTCTATCAGAGGACAATATGAATGTTATACCATGTTACATTAAAACACTCAAGGGGTTATACGATATATCGGGTGTAGAAGTAGGCCAACATTTCTATTGGCAAATAGGAGGTTTACAAATCCATGCCCAAGTACTTATCACTTCTTGGGTCGTAATTGCTATCTTGTTAGGTTCAGCCATCATAGCTGTTCGGAATCCACAAACCATTCCGACCGACGGTCAGAATTTCTTTGAATATGTCCTTGAATTTATTCGAGACTTGAGCAAAACCCAGATTGGAGAAGAATATGGACCTTGGGTTCCCTTTATTGGAACTATGTTCCTATTTATTTTTGTTTCTAATTGGTCAGGTGCCCTTTTACCTTGGAAAATCATACAGTTACCTCATGGGGAGTTAGCTGCGCCCACGAATGATATAAATACTACTGTTGCTTTAGCTTTACCCACGTCAGTGGCATATTTTTATGCAGGTCTTACCAAAAAAGGGTTGGGTTATTTCGAGAAATACATCAAACCAACTCCAATACTTTTACCAATTAACATCCTAGAAGATTTCACAAAACCTTTATCTCTTAGTTTTCGACTTTTCGGGAATATATTGGCTGATGAATTAGTAGTTGTTGTTCTTGTTTCTTTAGTCCCTTCAGTAGTTCCTATACCTGTCATGTTTCTTGGATTATTTACAAGTGGTATTCAAGCTCTTATTTTTGCAACGTTAGCCGCGGCTTATATAGGCGAATCCATGGAGGGTCATCATTGACTAGTTTTCGAAATAGTCTTTTTTTTAGCTTATCCCAATTCATGCATGGTTCAAGATAATCTGCTTGGTTGGAGAACATAATAGATATAAATACGTATGAATATATGACCTAGAGTCGTAGGAGAGAAGATGAACGATATTACGGAATTGTAAAAAAAAAGATGGGTTGGGGAGGTCACACTAGATGTATGTAATGTCTATAAGTCCAGCCACTTTTTGTGTGGGTTTCGAGGAATGATTCTATAATCCGATTCAATATAAAATGTGGCCAGTTTACGTTATGGAAGAAAGAAATGTATATGTAATATTAGATATTCACTAGTTATATAGTCCTATCTATATATAAATAGAAGTCCTTATGCCTTACCTATATACTAACTAACTATATATATATCTAACTATATGCTATATATATGTAATATGTATATATAGCAAAATAAATAAAAAATAAATATATATATATTACATATTGATATCGTTATATTGATATATTGATATCGTTGATATCGATCATATTGATATCCATTGCATATATTGATGATTGCATATATTGATTTGATTGCAGTTTACTGCATTTAGATTAGATGGATTACAAGATAAGTCAAGTCCTTTCTTCTGTTTCATTTGTGATTGTGTATTGGATGAAAAAACAGATGAACTCAAGGATATAGAAGAGTAAAGAACGAAGGATGGAATGAAAGAATGGTTGGAAAGAAAGAAATGCAATAACTAGAGCCATATGTATATGGATTTACAAAAACTTCATCATGGGTAGAAACAAAAAATGAGATATCGAAGTAGTTCTGACGATTCAGTAATATTATCATTAGTTTTTAGTTACTCCGACCCAATAGATCTTAATGATCAAACTTAATGATAAAATGAAGTAATAATTCATTGGTTGATTGTATCATTAACCATTTCTTTTTTTTTGGTGTGAGGAACTTACCATGAATCCACTGATTTCTGCTGCTTCCGTTATTGCTGCTGGATTGGCTGTAGGACTTGCTTCTATTGGACCCGGAGTTGGTCAAGGTACTGCTGCAGGCCAAGCTGTAGAGGGTATTGCGAGACAACCAGAAGCAGAGGGTAAAATACGAGGTACTTTATTGCTTAGTCTAGCTTTTATGGAAGCTTTAACAATTTACGGACTGGTTGTGGCATTAGCGCTTTTATTTGCGAATCCTTTTGTTTAATCCTAGAAATGTAAAAAAGTACCTTAGATTACATACTTATTTTACTTTTTTTCTTTATTAACTTGAAATTTAATTGTCGTTTGCTTCTTCGAATTATATCAACACTTTACTCCTATAATTACTTATTTGTTGAGACTACAGGAAGGACTGCTTTGAGGATGAGGAATTACCAGATCACTCGCTTTCTTCCTTCCCGTCCTTAGCTTAGTACAATGGAAACCTTTTTCCTTTTAGGAAACGTTTC